ATCACTTATGCAAAAACCTCGTCTGGGGCTGATCCTTTTCCTGTCCCATCTCATCGAAAACCCTTTTCGCTCCGCGTAAACTTATCCCCCTCTAGGGGTATTTTAGTGATAGGTTCTATAGGACTTGGACGATCCTATTTGGTCAACTACCTAGCGAAAAACTCCTATCTTCCTTTCATTACGATATTGCCGCACAAGTTCCGGAATACAATTTTTCGTTTCGATGATGATTTTGTTGATGAGGATGGGAATGAGAAGGATGATGACAGTGATGATGAGAGGGATCTGGATTTTGAGAGTCGTAACGATATTGAGATTGTTCGTAAAGATATTCATGCTCTTGACTATATTCATAATGATATTAATGAGGGTGCCGAGCCCTACTTTGATTTTGAGCTGTTTCTGCTAACTATGCAGTATAAAACTAAGGACATGGATACGATATGGCGCGTATCCGCACTTTATCTCTGCCTTCAATTCGAATTAGTAAAAGCAATGTCTCCTTGTATAATATGGATTCCAAACATTCATGAGGTGGAGTTGAATTCGACTTTCTTCTACCTCGGTCTATTAGTGCACCTTCTCTCCTGGGATTCTGAAAACTCTTCCACTAGAAATAGTCTTGTTATTGCTTCGACCCATCTTCCCCAAAAAATGGATCCCTCTCTAATAACTATGAAGAGATTAAATACGTGCATTAAGGTACGAAGGCCTCTTATTTCACAACAACGAAAGCTCTTTTTAACTCTTTCATATACTAGGGGATTTCGCTTGAAAAAAAAAACCTTCCATACGAATAGATTGGAGTCCATAACCATGGGTTCCACTGCACGAGACGTTGTAGCACTTACCAATCAGGCCCTATCGATTAGTCTTTTACAGGGGAAATCCATTATAGACGATAATACAATTAGATCTGCTCTTCATAGACAAACTTGGGATTTGCGAGCCCATGTAAGACCGGTGAATTCTCCCATGCTTTTCTATCAGATAGGACGGGCTGTAACACACAATTTACTTCTAAGAAATTGCCCCACAGATCCTATATCTATCTATATGTTTAAGAAATTAGGTACCGAAGGGGATTCTTATGTGTACAGATGGTACTGCCAACTTGGAATGAGCATGAAGAGATTAACGATACTTCTTTATCTTTTGACTTGTTCTGCCGGATTGGTCGCTCAAGATCTTAGGTCTCGACCCGGAGCTGAAAACACTAGGATCGCTTCTGGTAGACTCGTTGAGAATAATTCTGATCTAGTTCATGGCCTATTAGAAATAGAAAGCGTTCTAGCGGGAATCTCGCGGCCAGAAAAAGATTGCAGTCAGTTTGATAAGGATCGAGTGACATTGCCTCTTCGGCCCCAACCAAAGAATCCCTCAGCTAGGATGCACCGTGGATTTGGTTCTATACTTGATCAGATAGTTCTCGACGCACCGCAGATAATCTCCCTTCCTGGGGGGGTAAAATTCAACCCGAAGAAGTTGTTAACCGAGTTCATAGTTTGGGCTCCTAGAATATGGTCCCCTTGGGGCTTTCTACTTGATTGGATCGAAAGGGCCAATGACAATGCAGTGGGATTTCCCTATTGGTACAGTGTAGTTTTGGCCGAGGAGATCCAGTTCGCTCTTTTTAACTATGACATCTATCGCCTTGCACAGAATGTTCCGGATTTTGATTTTGATTTGTTTTATAAAGATGAAGATGAAGATGAAGGTGAAAGTGAAGATCCAGAGTATTCTTGTCCTAGTGAAGAGAATTTTAAAAAGAAGGAGAAGCCTCTGTATTATAAGATTGAAAATACAGATGACGATGGCTTTGAACCTTTTTCATATGACCCCTGGTTGGACCAGAGGAAAGCTGATGAGTTTAACGAGGCGTTCTTGCGGGTTGTATACCACGCACGAGAGAAACTTAGATCTGCCAAAGAACAAGCCTTTTTTCGACTGGGCCGATTCATTTGGGATCCTGGAAATCCACTCTGTGTCCTATTCGACGATCCGGCCCTTGCCTCTATGTTTTCACATCGAGAATTCTTTGCAAATGCAGATGAAGAGAAGTGGTATGTTACTATTGAAATAAAATCTATGACTAAAAGCTGGCTTTTCGCTGAGACGCAAGAAAAGAGGTTCGAAGAGTTGCTTCATCGCCGGAGATGGCTTATAAGAGCCAAGAGTTCATTATCTAAATCTAATGAATCGTTCCGTTCGAATACTCTATCCGAGAGTTATCAGTATTTATCAAATCTGTTCCTATCTAACGGAACACTAGTGGATCAAATGCAAAAGACATTGGTGAGAAAAAGATGGCTTTTCCCGGATGACATACAAAAATTTTTCAGGGAACAATATGCTACTGCTGAAACACGGAAGAATTGAAATCTTAGATCAAAACACTATGTATGGATGGTATGAACTGCCTAAACAAGAATTCTTGAACAGCGAACAACCAGTTCAGATATTCACGCCCGAGAAGTACTGGATTCTCTTTCGGATAGGC